ATGGTTCGTACATATGATTTCAAAATTGATTCAGAAGTAATTCGTGAGATCGTGCACCTTTCTTTCCTAGTTATGAAGAAAAAATAAATCAAATTAAAGTGCAGTTGGTTGGATCCAGCCTATTATTGAAATAAACAACTCGCACACACTCCCTTTCCAAAAAAGATCAATACACCCAGTACTACACTTAGATTTATTGGATTTGTTGCTAAAATATCGGTATTAAATCCAAAACCCCCGGCGGATGGCCAGTGACCCAAGGAAACGAAGGAATCCGTTACATTTTTCATATGATCTCCTCTTATAGATAGGACTAACAAAATTTAATATAGCTCTTTTTGTATTACCTTACCCCTTTGTTTTATTAATTTCCTTATTTCTCAATTGATTTCTTTATTTCAATTCAAGTTCCCAATCAGAAAGAAAATACTTAAATTAAACTTAAGTAGTTTAGTATTAGGTTCCAGGTCTCATGTCAATTGCTAAATACCGCATTTGTTGCAAGGCTTCCTAACCTAAAATAAAAACAAAAGGGTTTCCGTTGGACTAAGAGCGGGAAGGAAGAAAGCGAGTGGATCTGCCAATTCCTGATCCTCAAATTAGTCCTTCCCATGGGGAGTATTGTCTCAACGAATAATTGAAAATTATTTTATTGTAGGAGTTAAATCTTGATATAATTTGAAAAAGCAAGCGACAAAACCCAGGTAATACAATAAGAAAAAAAAAAAACTTTCACATTTCTAGGATTAACCTAAACAAAAGGATTTGCAAATAAAAGTGCTAATGCCACGACCAGTCCATAAATTGTTAAAGCTTCCATAAAAGCCAGACTTAGCAATAAAGTACCTCGTATTTTACCCTCTGCCTCTGGTTGTCTCGCGATACCTTCTACGGCTTGTCCTGCAGCAGTACCTTGACCAACTCCAGGTCCAATAGAAGCCAGCCCTACGGCCAATCCAGCAGCAATAACGGAAGCGGCAGAAATCAGTGGATTCATGGTAAGCTCCTCACAAAAATAAAGAAATGGTTAATGATACAATCAACCAATGAATTCTGACTTATTATTCCTTCCATTACTAAAGTCGATCCGGTCGAAATAGCTAAGACCTACGAATTAAAGTAATGAGATTGTTAAATCATCAGAACTACTTCGATATTTCATTTTATATTCCTATCCATGGAGTCTTTATCAATCCATAAGGCTCTAATTCTTTTATTTCTTTATTCCGAGCCATTTTTTCAATTCCATTATTTCAATTCTTCACGCTTTCTCTTCTATATACCATGCCCAATTTCGTCTGTTTATTCATTCGTTCCAGACGAAACAGAAAGACTTATATGGAAACCCCCATCTAAATTCACGGTGTGGTAGGTAGGAAAAGAAATAAGAAAAGAAATAAAAAAATAAAATATGAATTGTTTCTATATAACTAGTAAATATCTAATATCACATATACATGTCTTTCTTCCATACCGTAAACCAAACATTTGGATTTTCTATTCACTCGGATTCTGGAATTTTTCTTTGAAACATGCATAAGAATTGGTTTATAGCCATTACATATACTTAGGTTAACCCCCTAACTCTTTTTTTTTTACAATTCCAAAATATCGTAATCTTTTTTACTACTACTCTAGATCGTATATACTATATTTGTATCTATTTTCTGTTCCAAAATAGTTTATCCGAACCGTCCATACACTGTGTTGGGAAAAGCTAAAAAAAGATTTTGTTTGAAAGCTAGTCAATGATGACCCTCCATGGATTCACCTATATAAGCCGCAGCTAAAGTTGCAAAAATAAGAGCTTGAATACCACTCGTAAATAATCCAAGGAACATGACAGGTATAGGAACTACTGAAGGTACTAAAGAAACAAGAACAACAACTACCAATTCATCAGCCAATATATTACCAAAAAGTCGAAAACTTAGTGATAGGGGTTTTGTAAAATCTTCTAGGATGTTAATAGGTAAAAGGATTGGAGTTGGTTGAATGTATTTACCGAAATAACCCAATCCCTTTTTTGTAAGACCCGCATAGAAATATGCCATTGACGTCGGTAAAGCTAAAGCAACAGTAGTATTTATATCATTCGTGGGTGCGGCTAACTCCCCGTGGGGTAACTGTAAGATTTTCCGAGGTAAAAGAGCCCCTGACCAGTTAGAAACAAAAATAAATAAGAACATAGTCCCAATAAAGGGCACCCAAGGACCATATTCTTCTCCAATTTGAGTTTTACTCAAGTCCCGAATGAATTCAAGGACATATTCGAAGAAATTCTGACCGTCAGTAGGAATGGTTTGTGGATTTCGAACAGCTATAGCGGCTGAACCTAGTAAGATAGCCATTACAACCCAAGAAGTAATAAGTACTTGGGCATGTACCTGGAAACCTCCGATTTGCCAATAGAAATGTTGGCCTACCTCCACACCGGATATATCGTATAGCCCCTTTAGTGTGTTGATGGAACATGGTAGAACATTCATATTAACCTCTG